ACTACAAAAAGTAACTACTATGATATACTATTAATTAATATATATATTAAAACGTTATATAGAATATAGAAACAGTAAGTAATATATATGTAAACTCAGAATAGGAATTTTTAACGAATAGAATCAAGAAGGACAAGATCGACACAAGAAAAGGATGTCTAAAATGCCTTTTCTTGTGTCGAAGACTAGCAAGACAAAAAATACTCCCTATAGTCCCTAAAACTTGTTGTTTCGCCGATTTATGGTTCCCTTTTTTTTTCTGCGCTTGCGTTCCTTATTTTAGTATCTAGTCAAATTTTTCCATTCTAAATAGAAAAAACTCTTGATTATTGATATATTCTATCAATTTCAATTGGTCAATAACGACAGAGTTACATCACACCCCCTTCCCTTTTTTCAAATTGGTATTGAAAAATAAAGAAAAGGGGGTAAAGTGAATTCTTCTCAATATACATACTAGGATTAGGACTATGATACACGTAATTCCTGACGTCTGGTCGAAAAGGAATAGAAAATCTAAAGAGAGGCAAAAGGCTTTTCATAAATTTTTTGGTTCTTTTTTACGAATTTTATAAAGCTAAATAGACAGATCTAAAAATTCATTTCGGATAATTGAACCTTCTCAAACTGTTTCTTTTTAAGAACCAAAAATATTTGTGCCAAAACAACCGATCCTAAGAAGAACAAAAGGCCTTGGACACGTAATGGATCTTGAAGTACTATTTCCGCATCCCCCTGACCAAATCCACCCACATTAGGATTACTCGTTAATGGTTGATCGAGTTTAATGGATTCGCCCTCTGAAACAAGAAGTTCTAAGCCTCGAGGGATAATATCAATAACTTGGCGTTCATTCGACGCATCCACTATGGTTATTTCGTATCCCCCTTTTTCTTTTCGTAAAATTTTGCTTATTATCCCTCCTGCCGTAGCATTATAAACTGTATTGTTACTTTTGCTACCATCCGGATAAATCTGACCCCTTCCCCTATTTCCACCTACGTATATAGGATATTTTAAGAAGTGAACATCCTTATTAGTAGCAGGGTCTGGGGCAAGAATAGGAAAGGTTATTTCACTATATTTTTGACCAGGAACAGGACCTATCACAAGAATATTTTTTTTATTGGGGCGATAATTCTGAAAAGAAAGATTTCCTAGCTTTTCTTTCATCTCGGGTGAAATACGATCGGGGGGGGCTAATTCAAACCCCTCTGGTAAAATAAGAACTGCTCCCACATTCAAAGCTCCTTTTTTACCATTAGCTAGAACTTGTTTTAGTTGCATATCATAAGGAATTTTAACAACTGCTTCAAATACAGTATCAGGAAGTACCGTTTGTGGAACCTCAATATCCACGGGCTTATTAGCTAAATGGCAATTGGCACATACAATACGCCCAGTTGCCTCTCGTGGATTTTCATAATTCTGCTGGGCAAAAATCGGATATGCACTTGAAATCGATGCCCAAGTTATTATATATATCATAAGTGAGACAGATATGGAGCGAGTAATCTCTTTCCTTATCCAAGAAAAGGTATTTCTAGTTTGCATGGTCCAATCATTTATCCCGAAAATTTCTACAATAAAGTGAGGTAGGTCGATAATATACTTCCCTAGCCACAATTCTGCTATTTACATTTACTGAAAAAAAAAAAACAATTTTTTTGTTGAAATATACAAGGAATCCCTCATGGGTAAAAAGAGTAAAGTAAATACGACTTTGATTTGGTTATGATGTATAAGGTACGAAAGATTAGAATTGCATCAGTGAATTATTTTTTAGTCATTTATTGCATGATAAATCACTACAAGTGACGGAGATACACGATTTAAATAACGAAAGATCCAATATTTAAAAATTGTATCAAGAATGACTGGAAAGGTAGAAACTAGACCAGATAAAATTTGCTCATAATGAGCAAACCCAAAATCTTTGTAAATATAACCAATCATGAGTTCCCAACCGTGAGGCGAATGGAATCCGATACATAAATCAGTTAATAAAAGAATCGAAAAAGCTTTAATTGTATCACTTAAATTATATAGGAATTCTTGAACCCAAGAATTCAGAATAAAAAGCTTTTCCTTACCCCAAAAGGAATAACCACTTAGAATAACGAAAGATATTAGATTTGTCGAGAAGTGCAAGATTGTATGGATACGATATTCATTGTGTATCTTGATGAATTGGATCGTTTCTTTGTGGATTCCTAGACGAAATTGTTGTAAATCGGTTTCTGGGTATTCCTTTATCATTTCATCGAGCTGGAATAGTTCCTCTAATTGTATGAATTTTTCTAGAAGACTTTTTTCTTGAATATCATTCAAAAAAGTTTCGCATTGTCTAGTATTCCACCAATTAGTAATCCAAGTTTTTAAACTTTTATTACAGCAGAGAGAGATCAACCAGGGCAAAAAGACTATAGATGTAAAATCAAAAAAAGGAATGAATGCTTTCTTTTTTGCCATTTTGAATCTGTGAATTGTTAATGAACCTACCTCATTTGTTGATTCTATTAGATCTAATATTTCTATCGAGCAGGAGTTTCTATTCTAATTCGAATAGAATGTATTGAACCTATGAATCCATTTTCTCTTTTTCTTTTGATTCAATACTTAGTCTTTGCTTTGAATCTAGAAAGAATACAGAAATAGACTCAGAATACACTTCCAATTTGAATCAAGAAAAAAATGGGGTTTCCAGGATGTTATTCCCCCCTTTTTCGATCAATACTAATTTCGAGACGAAGAAACTCCTTTTCTTCTCTATCAAATATATCAAAAAAAAAACGAGCATAAAAGAATAGATGAATGTTCAATTGACAAAAAAAATAAAGAAATTCTGTCGTTTTTTCTTCCTACTGCCAAAGCATTTAGTCTTTTAAAATTCATTCATTTCAAAATACTTCAATTGGTACACGCAAGAAGTAAGCCAATTCAGCAGCTTTTTGCTCAATTTCTCGTGTAGTAAAATTCTCATCAGTACGAATTAAAGGAATAGCCCCTTGACCTCGAATTTCCATATAAAGGACACGCCGAGCAGAAACACCCTCTTTAACTTCTATTCTGATGGACTGAATATCTTTCATAAGGAATCGTAAAAAGATGCGACGACTTTTTCCAGGAAATCCCCAACGAAAAATACGCACTATTCCTTCTTTTCGGTCGAAAAGATCATAACCACTACCCACATTCCACAAAATAGTGCACCACAAATAGCAACTAATAAAGAGACCTGCGAGCCCATAAAAAGACATCACAATCCCTTGTGGAAAAAAAAGGATTTGCTGAGACGGAAATAACGATATAACATTTCTACCAAGATAACTGGAAGTTCCAACCAATAAGAATCCTAATGAACCTAAAAATAGGATAAAGGCCCAGCAGAAATTACTTGTTTTTCGAGACCCCGTTATAAATTCTATCCATATAGATTCTGATCGCCAACTCATATATATTAGATCCAGTTATACAATTTTTTGGAATTGAGAAAATATGACTTTCCTTTTTTTGTTTTCAAAGTTACTCTCAAGGAGTAATTCATAGAATTGTTTATATCTAAAATAATAAAATCTGCTTCCTTTATATGATCCCCTATAGCTATATACATACAAATAAATACATTGACTTGAATTTCATACATCGGCTCTATGATGATCCATTTTTCAAAAGAGCGCAAATTTATTTACTCATATAATACGTTTACACATGCATAAGAGCTTTTTTTATTTATGTTTGTAGGAATCTATGTGTTATACAATATTCTACCAAATGGGTCTTATCGAATCGAAGTTTTTAAAATCAAAAAAGGAGTGATACGAGTAGGTCTCATCCGATCTAAAAAATCTTATTTTTTTGAATATGAAGAAATAAAGAAGCCATTGCAATTGCCGGAAAGACTAGGCCTACTAAAGGCACAAAAATAGAGGGTAAGTTATTGAAAGTTGTCATAAAATGGGTACCTCAATTTAATATTTGTACCTGTTATTGTTATATTCGGAATTCTAAAGATATCTTAGAATATCTTGGATTTTTATTATTTCTATTATATATATTATATAATTATACTAAGTATCTTTAAGTAAATATATATCTAATATACAACCTAATAGAAATATATAGAACCTAATAGAAATAGAATAAAAAAATAGGTCTAAGAAACGCCAAACTAAATAAATGGACTTAATAAATCTTTCAAAATAAAATAGATGTATCATACTCCCCTTGTTAGATTTATTATTCTTTTTGTCTTCTAATAGTCATTAATAAAGAAAAAATTTTATTCCATTAAAAATTTCTACAAAATTGATTAGGATCTGATCCAACAATAGGGAATTTTCGGGAAATGCAAAAAGATGGAAGACTCTCTATAGATCTGTATATATCTCTATTTGAATTATCTATACATATGCAAGCAAGGGAGGAAAATGAACTTTGTTTTATTTGTCTAGTCTAATTTGAACTTTCCGAAAGCAAAAATTCACTTTGGATCTTGTTGATAGAGGTTTACTGAGTAGTAAACAAGTATATGGATAAAAAAAGGATTCGAAAGAAAAATTTATTTTTCGGGGGTTTCATTTAATTCTGATAAACTAACCGTTCTATTTGATTTAATTTTTGTTCAAAGGAAAAAAAGCATGGAGCTGAAATAACTCACTCAGAACACCTTTTAAAGGATTACGTGGTACAATTGCATCCAATAAGCCCTTACGTAATAAAGATTCAGCCGCTTGTGAACCTTCCGGCACGGCTTTTTTCAATGTTTGTTCAATTACTCTTTTACCCGCAAATGCAATATAGGCATAGGGTTCAGCAATAATGATATCCCCCAACATACCAAAACTAGCTGTGACCCCACCGGTAGTAGGAGATGTAAGAATTGATATATAGAATAACTTTTTACTTGATTGATAATCACATAAAACCGAAGAAATTTTAGCCATTTGCATCAAACTTAAACTTCCTTCTTGCATTCGTGCTCCTCCGGAAGAACACAC